TATCTTCCCCTCATCATGCGAAATAAAGAAACCTTTTATTTTCTTATATCATCAGGGTAATGATCCATCAACCTGCTGGTTCTTTTTCTGAAGTAGCAACGGGAGAATTCATCCTGGAAGTGGGAGAACTGCTGAAACTACGTGAAACCCTGACAAGGGTTTATGTACAAAGAACGGGCAAACCCCTATGGGTTGTCTCCGAAGACATGGAAAGAGATGTTTTTATGTCAGCAACAGAGGCCCAAGCTTATGGAATTGTTGATCTTGTAGCGCAATAGCCTGGATTTCGCATCAATTCGTGATTTTAAATTACCCCTGCCGAGTTTCATATTAATATATTATGACTTTTATTTACTCTTCTATTCAATAAAAGGAATTCATAATCATGCGGTTAGGATCGATCTAAACCAGTCTATTATGTATATAATTCAACATGCCAACGATTAAACAACTTATTAGAAATACAAGACAGCCAATTAGAAATGTCACAAAATCCCCCGCGCTTCGGGGATGCCCTCAGCGTCGAGGAACATGTACTAGGGTGTATGTGCGACTCGTTCAGATCATGAACTAGAACAAAGGAAAGATAGCCATGTTCGAATATCAATGATCAAATAGGATAGAACGGAAAACGAACATTTCCTATCTAAAAATAAGAAAATGGAGCATATCCCTTTTATTGTGTATGAAATTTATGGTTTCTATTGGTGTAAATCCACTCACCTCAATTCAAGATGAGAAGCAATTCTCCATTGGTAGCAAATGGTTATCCATTAAGCGGAGGAAATCTTAGTTAATATAGACCCCTCTTGCAAGAACGGACTAACAGGGTCAGCTACCCAGCCAACCTTCATAATTAAATACCGTTACTGTATAGGTAGAGCTCGTTGTGAAAGACCTATTACTGGATAATTCATGGGTAGAGCCGAAGAATGTGAACTATACAAGTTAGCAATAACATTGATTAAATGAAGTAAAGGCTCCGGTGTATAGAGAAGACCTCACCGTTTAAGAAGTAACCATAGAAACGATGGAATCCACTATTTCTTTATCATTGCTATTTTTTTCTTTTTAATACCTAGTATAGTACAATTTCGTATTTCGAAGTGAAACGCCTATAAAAAAGAAAAAATCGTGGTTGGGAAGGTTATAGTAGCCAAAGCCGTTGGAATTTTTAGTTTATACATTGGAAAAATCCGTTTTGTTATTAATATACTAGGAAAGGGGCAAAAGAATAACTGAAAGAAAGGAAATCTATTAGTTATTCGTGAAAGTTTCATTTATTCAATGACCAGAATTAGACGGGGATATATCGCTCGGAGACGTAGAACAAAAATTCGTTTATTTGCATCAAGCTTTCGGGGGGCTCATTCAAGACTTACTCGAACTATTACTCAACAAAAAATAAGAGCTTTGGTTTCGGCTCATCGGGATAGGGATAAGCAAAAAATCAATTTTCGTCGTTTGTGGATCACTCGAATAAATGCAGCAATTCGTGAAAGGGGGGTATGCTATAGTTATAGTAGATTAATAAACGGTCTGTACAAAAGACAGTTGCTTCTTAATCGTAAAATACTTGCACAAATAGCTATATCAAATAGGAATTGTCTTTATATGATTTCCAATGAGATCATAAAAGAAGTAGGTTGGAAGGAATCCACCAGTTAAACGGAGTTGCCCGGAGAATGAACTCCGGGAAGGTCGAATAAAAATGAATAGAATATGATAAAATATGAGCAAAGTAGTCAAAATAAATATGAATCAACAAGTTAAATAAAAAAATTTATTCTTCCCAGATTATTATGTGTTTTCTTACGACACGAGAATTCAATCCGGATTTTTGGATTTTTCCAACAAAATATCAATCCCCGTTTGAGTTCGGATGGGAATTCGAATTCAAGTGAAGAAAGAGTAAACCTATCTTTTTCTGGCTCTAAGACTAGGAGTTCTAGTGGTCGACTCGGTTCTTTCAAATTGTTTCTCATTATTAAGAAAAGGTAACAAAGATAAAATACGAGCTTGTTTTATAGCAATAGTAATTAATCGTTGTTGTTTCAAGGTCAATCTATTCACTCGTCTAGATAATATTTTTCCCTGTTCACTAATAAATCGACTAATTAAACTCATGTTTTTATAATCAATTCGATCCCCCGATTGGATCGGGGGCAAACGCCTACGAAAAGATCGCTTGGATTTAAGAAAAGTTCGCTTGGATTTATCCATGGTTTGGTTAGTTTATTTCTTATCCCTAAAATCCTATTTCAGCCGTATCTCTAATTAGAATAAAAAAATAGGATTTGGTTTGTTTATAATTATCTTTAACTATGTTAAATATGTTATATATATATAATGTCATTTTTTCCTTTTCCTTGTAAGATAGATAAGGGCGCAGGTGCTCGGTTCGATCTATTTCTTTACCTCCCCGTGAATTGTATGTTTGTAACAATATGGACAGAATTTTCGCAACTCCAATCGATTAGGCGTATTGTGCCGGTTCTTT